CTATAATTAGAATTCTTTTCATTACCCTTCGGGGAAAATGATCCCACAAACAAAGGAATTGTACAATACGAAATAACATAAAACAGACTAATTCTAAAAATGTGGACCTTCCGCTCAAATTGTCCCATTTTGTTTCGACAAGGAGAGATATGAAATATTTGAATCAGATTGGATTTCATTACAATTTCGTAGTATACCAATGAACGGAACTATTACTATTTCATCTAAGATTTCATCTAAGTTGAATAACCAAGGACTTTCTTTTACTACGGATTTTGATAACTCTAGAAGTTTTGATTTGGTTATGATCCAAAGAGGAAAAAGAATAATTATTCCATGATAAAATAGAGTAGAGTAACCATCCGTTTTGTTTACATGACGTGTATACGTCATGCCATACAATGGAAATAAAAATCCATGGGACGATTCATGAATTTGTAATAGATCCATGGGGTAGCTGATGAGAGAAGTTGGTGTTGAGAAATAGGAAATTTAAAAGGAATTATTCCTATGGAACCATTGATCGGTCATACCTGTACTGCAATAATATGAATGACTCGCTATTCACTCGGTTTCTGGTCAATAATAAGATTATGTAGGAGAGATGGCCGAGTGGTTCAAGGCGTAGCATTGGAACTGCTATGTAGGCTTTTGTTTACCGAGGGTTCGAATCCCTCTCTTTCCGTTTCTGTTAATTCACCAACGTGACCGACCACAATGTATCAAATCAAATAACAACGGATACCATTATTCCAGCAATAAGACTTTTATTTGATAGAAATTCTCTATTCCAGAAATTCTCTATTCCTAATTACATTACTGCGGTACGTAAAATACAAATATCGGAAAGAGCAAAAAAGAAAAAAAAATCCTACTGCTGATCTATTTGTAATACGTGAATGAGAAAAATGCGGATCAAGGCCCTTAGATCCATTTACTTCGTCGAAAAGAGGGCAAAATTCTCTGAATCTTTCTTTGTTATTTTCGTTAGGTTCAAGTCTGGCGGGAATAATATTCTACGACTAACAACTCATTTATTTTCAAACCGATCCATTTACTATCTATTATTTGATTTACTAATCCTTTATATTGGAATGAGTCAATAGTCAAATGTTTTGGCAATTCCTCAGGGGGGGGCGAAGCAATATAATTTTGAATCAGAGCTTTCGATCTTTGTTTATCCTTCGTAGTAATAATATCTCGGGGTTTGCAACGATAACTTGGTATATCCACTATACGACCATTAACTAAAATATGTCTATGGTTAACTAATTGCCTAGCTCTAGGAATGGTCGAAGCCATACCCAATCGAAAAAGGATGTTATCCAAACGCATCTCAAGTAGTTGTAGTAAAACCTGACCTGTTGACCCTTTGGCTTTTCCAGCGATATGTACATATCTAACTAATTGTCGCTCCGTCAGACCATAATGAAAACGCAATTTCTGTTTTTCTTCTAGACGAATACGATATTGCGATCTTTTCCCAGAACGCAATTGGGTTTTAAGATCACTTCCGGATTTAGGTCTTTTACTAGTTAGTCCTGGTAAAGTCCCCAGACGGCGTATTTTTTTGAAACGAGGTCCTCGATAACGAGACATAAAGACTCCTTTTTTTTATTTTATTGAAATTTCATTTTACAGAATAAATCTTAAATTAAGACTGAACTAAAGGATAAACAAAGCAAAGCTAAATTTACTGAAGTATTACAAAGTAGAATGAAATGAATTCTATTAATATCCGGATTTTTTGTATATGTATATATAGGAAGTTGAGGCTCCGTTTTATGATTTGTTCTGTAGAGATCTAATTGCTCCAATCCATTTTTTATTCATAGTTACAAGTTACCACGACATAATAGATCGGTGATCCAACATTTTGAGAAAAGGAGAGATTATCAATCATGGAAAAATCGATAGAGAAAAAAAAAAGCCGGCTATCGGAATCGAACCGATGACCATCGCATTACAAATGCGATGCTCTAACCTCTGAGCTAAGCGGGCTCACATAACAGAAATAGAAATAGTATAACAAATAGAAATAGTGTATAGGAATTCAGGAAACTGCTGGATCTTAGCTTAGGGCTATTAGCTATTAATTTAATATGAACTATAGTTCATAGTTCTATTGTTATATCTATATCATTATATCTATATTATTAGTTATAACTAATATAACTAATAATATAGAACTAGATATGACTAAATAGAATTAATAGAATTCTATTTTTCTAATAGATATTTTTCTAATAGAAATATATGACTAATTAGTATGTGACTAATTAGTAGAATTTTCATTCTATCATATTAATTACATTAATTATTATTTATACATTCTATTTTTTTTTATGCATTTTATACATTTTATTTATATATTTATACATTATATTTATATTTTTTAATATATATATATGTTAATGAATATGTATATATATATATATATTAATGATAATTTAAAATTATAAACTATGATTATAAAAAATCTAATTATTTCTTAATATAAAATAAATTTATTTCTTAAAGTTTTTATTTCTTAAAGTTAAAGTAAAGCAGTTATAGCAATAATTATAGCGTATAGCGAGCGGATCGGTCCTAAGAAAAGATAAGATAAGGATAAAGATACAATCCAAATTAGAATGAGACATTCTTCTGGTTTCATTCGGAAAAGGAAGAGATAGGACGAAAAAAAAAAAAGAAGAATGAATATCGACCGTTCCAGTATTCCAAATCGCACTGTAAAAAAGAAAGGGAGGGAGAAACATATATATATATGGGATATATCTATCCATATTGAATTGCGGATACATCAATGATAGAATCATTTCTGATTGAAACAAGGTTTATCCAATAGAAATAAACTGATAGGGGATCGCCAAAAAAATCAAATAGCATACACTTTTTCGATATGGGAATCATTATCTAATGAATTCAACGGTTCCAAAATAAATGAAAGAGATGGGTGGAATTCCAACTGGATCTTGGTCTCAAATCAAAAGGGGATATGGCGAAATTGGTAGACGCTACGGACTTGATTGGATTGAGCCTTGGTATGGAAACCTACTAAGTGGTAACTTCCAAATTCAGAGAAACCCTGGAATTAAAAATGGGCAATCCTGAGCCAAATCTTTATTTTGATAAAACAAGGGTTTCTATTTATAAAACTAGAATAAAAAAAGGATAGGTGCAGAGACTCAATGGAAGCTGTTCTAACGAATGGAGTTGACTACGTTGTGTTGGTAGCTGGAATTCCTCTATCGAAATTACAGAAAGGACGGCCCTATATATCTAATACGTACGTATACATACTAACATATCAAACGATTAATCACGACCCGAATCTATCGAATATATATATATGAAAGAAAAAATTCAGAGTTATTGTGAATCCATTCCAATCGAAGTTGAAGGAAGAATCGAATATTCAGTGATCAAATCATTCATTCCAGAGTTTGATAGATCTTTTGAAAAACTGATTAATCGGACGAGAATAAAGAGAGAGTCCCGTTCTACATGTCAATACCGACAACAATGAAATTTATAGTAAGAGGAAAATCCGTCGACTTTAGAAATCGTGAGGGTTCAAGTCCCTCTATCCCCAACAAAAAGTCCATTTTACTTCCTAACTATTTATCCTCTTTTTTTCATCAGTGGTTCAAACAAAATTCACTATCTTTCTTTCTCATTCACTCTACTCTTTCACAAATGGATCCGAAGAGAAATCTTTGGATCTTATCCCAATTTGGATAGATACGATACCTGTACAAATGAACATATATGGGCAATGAATCTCTATTATTGAATCATTCACAGTCCATATCATTATCCTTACATTTATTAGATAAAATTTTTTAATACTTTACTTTATTTAATACTTTACTTTATTTAGATTTAGATTTAGTCCCTTTAATTGACATAGATACAAGTACTCTACTAGGATGATGCACGGGAAATGGTCGGGATAGCTCAGTTGGTAGAGCAGAGGACTGAAAATCCTCGTGTCACCAGTTCAAATCTGGTTCCTGACACATGAATAATATATCGGATAGATATTCATACAAATTAATCGAGACAGATCAGGATATATATTCGTTAATAGTCAAGAGCATGATACATACTTATTCATCTAGCGTATAGATATATACCTCCATTTTTAGAGATGGGTAAAAAATATATGTATGGTTATGGTAAAGAACTAAAGTGGGATTATGTTCCCTTTTTTTTGTTTCTTTTTTCTTTCTTGTTTGTTCATATTGTGCTTTCTCTCACTCAAAAAGAGTGTTAAGTCTTCATATATATATCAAAAAAAAAAATAAAAAAGTTTTAAAAAAACTTAAAAAAAGTCTAGAGGGGTTGAAGGATAGGAATAGACAGGATGCATTTCAGACACAGTACAAATAAAATTCAATCCCTTTTTATTTCGGAATTTCGCTTTTTCTTTTATATTTATTCTATTTCTTCACTCTTGCTTACGTTACTTTCCGAGGTCTGTCTAAGTGATGTGCGCGGTACAAAGTTCATGGTGCAGAACTCTTTTGATTCATCTTTTTGTTTCTGCTCATACAAAATAGATATTATCTTTTCCAAATTCGGGAATAGCAATGAAGCCTTTTTTAGGCCTATCCATAATACGAATTAGAGTCCAGTTACTCTGTTTCATCTAGAACAGAACGTAAAAATATTCCTTGACTTGAATGAAATCTGGAGTTGTGTCGTATAAGTGAACATTAGTTTCCTTATAATTCAATGAGCATCTTGTATTTCATAGAAATTTGGGGTAATATAGTCCTTACGTAAGGGCCAGCCTATCCAACTTTCAGGCATCAAGATACGTTTAAGGCGTGGATGATTATCATAGGAGATTCCCAACATATCATAAGATTCGCGTTCTTGAAAATCAGCACTTTTCCAAATCCAGAAAACAGACGAGATTCTAGGATTATTCTTTGGGACAAATACTTTTATGCATACTTCTTCTGGTTTATCTACACCATATTGTATTCTCG